GCTAGCGTAGCTTAATTAAAGCATGACACTGAAGATGTTAAGATGAGCCCTAGAAAGCTCCGCAGGCACAAAAGCTTGGTCCTGACTTTACTATCAACTTTAGCTATACTTACACATGCAAGTATCCGCACCCCTGTGAGAATGCCCTAATAGCTCCCCGCCCGGGAACAAGGAGCTGGTATCAGGCACAACAGCTGTAGCCCACGACACCTTGCTTTGCCACACCCTCAAGGGAACTCAGCAGTGATAGACATTAAGCCATAAGTGAAAACTTGACTTAGTTAAAGCTAAGAGGACCGGTAAAACTCGTGCCAGCCACCGCGGTTATACGAGAGGTCCAAGTAGATAGTCAACGGCGTAAAGAGTGGTTAGGAAAGACTTATTACTAAAGCCGAACGCCCTCAAAGCTGTTATACGCACCCGAGGGTGAGAAGCCCACCCACGAAAGTGGCTTTATAACTTTGAACCCACGAAAGCTATGACACAAACTGGGATTAGATACCCCACTATGCTTAGCCTTAAACATTGACAACAACATACACCTGTTGTCCGCCTGGGTACTACGAGCATCAGCTTAAAACCCAAAGGACTTGGCGGTGCTTTAGATCCACCTAGAGGAGCCTGTTCTAGAACCGATAACCCCCGTTCAACCTCACCCTTCTTTGTTTCTCCCGCCTATATACCGCCGTCGTCAGCTTACCCTGTGAAGGGTCTATAGTAAGCAAAATTGGTACAACCCTAAACGCCAGGTCGAGGTGTAGCGTATGGAAGGGGAAGAAATGGGCTACATTCTCTAATATAGAGAAAACGAATGATGTCCTGAAATACACATCTGAAGGAGGATTTAGCAGTAAGCAGGAAGTAGAGTGTCCCGCTGAAATCGGCCCTGAAGCGCGCACACACCGCCCGTCACTCTCCCCAAGCTAATTTAGTTCAATTAAATAAAACCCCAATACAGTAAAGGGGAGGCAAGTCGTAACATGGTAAGTGTACCGGAAGGTGCACTTGGAAAAATCAGGGTATAGCTAAGATAGAAAAGCATCTCCCTTACACTGAGCAGTCATCCGTGCAAATCGGATTGCCCTGACGCCCATTAGCTAGCCGCCTCCCCTAAAAACAACAAATCCACATAAATACCCCCTAAGACACCTAAAGTAACACTAAACAAACCATTTTTCCTCCCAAGTACGGGCGACAGAAAAGGAACCCCCGCGCCATAGAGAAAGTACCGCAAGGGAACGCTGAAAGAGAAATGAAACAACCCAGTAAAGCCCAAAAAAGCAGAGATTTAAACTCGTACCTTTTGCATCATGATTTAGCCAGAAAAATTCAAGCAAAGAGCACTTTAGTTTGACTCCCCGAAACTACGTGAGCTACTCCAAGACAGCCTGACAATAGGGCAAACCCGTCTCTGTGGCAAAAGGGTGGGAAGAGCTTTGAGTAGAGGTGACAGACCTACCGAACCTAGTTATAGCTGGTTGCCTGAGAAATGAATAGAAGTTCAGCCTCTCGGATTCTTTCCTCACCCCTGTTTTTCTTCCCATGACAACCAAAGAGAAACCGAGAGAGTTAGTCAAAGGGGGTACAGCCCCTTTGACATAAGACACAACTTTCCCAGGAGAATAAAGATCACATTTGAATATAAGGTAAAATGTTTTGGTGGGCCTAAAAGCAGCCACCCCCATAGAATGCGTTAAAGCTCAAACATACTTTACCACCCCCAATCCTGACAATTTAATCTTAATTCCCTAATCCTACCAGGCCGTCCCATGCAAACATGGGAGTGACCATGCTAATATGAGTAATAAGAGAGCATCAGCCTCTCTCCTCGCACAAGTGTAACTCGGAACGGACCCCCCGCCGAACCTTAACGACCCCAAACAAAGAGGGCCCTGAACAACAGACCCGCCAACTAGAAAAACACTCAACAGACTAATCGTTAAACCCACACTGGTGTGCCTTTGAGGAAAGACTAAAAGAAAAAGAAGGAACTCGGCAAACACATGAAGCCTCGCCTGTTTACCAAAAACATCGCCTCTTGCAAAACTAACGAATAAGAGGTCCTGCCTGCCCTGTGACGATGAGTTCAACGGCCGCGGTATTTTGACCGTGCAAAGGTAGCGCAATCACTTGTCTTTTAAATGGAGACCCGTATGAATGGCAAGACGAGGGCTTAGCTGTCTCCTTTTTCAAGTCAATGAAATTGATCTTCCCGTGCAGAAGCGGGAATTCTAACATAAGACGAGAAGACCCTATGGAGCTTCAGACACCAAGACAGACCACGTCAAAGCCTCCTAATTAAAGGGCCGAACTAAATGAACCCTGTCCTACTGTCTTTGGTTGGGGCGACCACGGGGAAACACAAAACCCCCGCGTGGAATGGGAGCACCCTGCTCCTACAACTAAGAGCTTCCGCTCTAATAAACAGAATTTCTGACCAACAAGATCCGGCAACGCCGATCAACGAACCGAGTTACCCTAGGGATAACAGCGCAATCCTCTTTTAGAGCCCATATCGACAAGAGGGTTTACGACCTCGATGTTGGATCAGGACATCCTAATGGTGCAGCCGCTATTAAGGGTTCGTTTGTTCAACGATTAAAGTCCTACGTGATCTGAGTTCAGACCGGAGCAATCCAGGTCAGTTTCTATCTATGCTATGATCTTTTCTAGTACGAAAGGACCGAAAAGAGGGGGCCCATGCTTCAAGTACGCCCCGCCCTCACCTAATGCAATCAACTAAAATAGACAAGAGGACATATCCCCCTGCCCAAGAAAACGGCATGTTAAGGTGGCAGAGCCCGGCAATTGCAAAAGATCTAAGCCCTTTCCACAGAGGTTCAACTCCTCTCCTTAGCTATGATTCACACTCTTATTACACACATTATCAACCCCCTAGCCTTCATCGTCCCCGTTCTACTAGCCGTTGCCTTCCTTACCCTCCTCGAACGAAAAGTTCTAGGCTACATACAATTACGAAAAGGCCCCAATATTGTAGGGCCCTACGGCCTTCTACAACCCATTGCTGACGGCGTCAAACTTTTTATTAAAGAGCCCGTCCGCCCCTCCACCTCTTCCCCAGTACTATTTATTCTCACCCCAATACTAGCCCTCACATTAGCCCTCACTCTCTGAGCACCAATGCCTCTACCCTACCCAGTCATCGACCTTAACCTCGGCATCCTGTTTATCTTGGCTCTTTCCAGCCTTGCTGTTTATTCAATCCTAGGATCAGGCTGAGCATCCAATTCAAAATATGCCCTCATCGGAGCCCTCCGGGCCGTTGCCCAAACCATTTCCTATGAAGTCAGCCTAGGCCTAATTCTATTAAGCGCTATTATTTTTACAGGAGGCTTCACCCTTCAAACCTTTAATGTAGCCCAAGAAAGCATTTGACTAATTTTCCCAGCCTGGCCCCTAGCTGCCATATGATATATTTCAACACTAGCAGAAACCAACCGAGCCCCCTTCGACTTAACCGAGGGGGAGTCTGAGCTGGTGTCAGGCTTTAATGTAGAATACGCAGGAGGCCCATTCGCCCTATTCTTTCTAGCAGAATACGCCAACATCCTACTCATAAATACACTTTCCGCCACCCTCTTCTTAGGGGCCTTCCACTCCCCCGCGATCCCAGAGTTGACCGCCATAAATTTAATAATTAAAGCAGCCCTCCTTTCCGTCCTCTTTCTCTGAATCCGAGCCTCCTACCCCCGATTTCGGTATGATCAACTTATACACCTAATCTGAAAAAACTTCCTCCCACTAACACTTGCCCTGGTTATTTGACACTTGGCCCTCCCCATCGCATTTGCAGGACTACCCCCTCAACTATAGCCTCGGAGTTGTGCCTGAAGTAAAGGGCCACTTTGATAGAGTGAACCATGAGGGTTAAATTCCCTCCAACTCCTTAGAAAGAAGGGGCTCGAACCCTACCTGGAGAGATCAAAACTCTCAGTGCTTCCACTACACCACTTTCTAGTAAAGTCAGCTAATTAAGCTTTTGGGCCCATACCCCAAAAATGTTGGTTAAACTCCTTCCTTTGCTAATGAACCCGTACATCTTAGCCACTTTGCTATTCGGTCTAGGTCTAGGAACAACAATTACATTCGCGAGCTCCCACTGGTTTCTCGCCTGAATGGGCCTTGAAATTAATACCCTCGCCATTATACCACTAATAGCCCAATACCACCACCCCCGGGCAGTCGAAGCAACCCTAAAATATTTCCTAACACAAGCAACCGCAGCTTCCACCCTGCTCTTTGCAACCACAACAAACGCCTGACTAAATGGGCAATGAGATATCCAACATATAACACACCCTCTCCCCATCACCCTGTTTACCCTCGCCCTAGCCCTAAAAATTGGACTAGCCCCCCTACACATCTGACTGCCCGAAGTCCTCCAAGGCCTAGACCTTGGCACAGGACTTATCCTGTCTACCTGACAAAAACTTGCCCCCTTCGCCCTCCTCCTTCAAATTTACCCCGCCAACTCAGCCCTCCTTATTATTCTAGGCTTGGCATCCACCCTCATTGGAGGCTGAGGAGGCCTAAACCAAACCCAACTACGAAAAATCCTCGCCTACTCTTCAATCGCCCATCTCGGCTGGATAGTTCTAGTCTTACAATTTTTTCCCGGCCTCACCCTCCTTACACTCCTTATGTACCTCACTATGACATTCTCAACATTCCTCGTATTTAAACTAAACAACGCAACCAACATTAATGCACTAGCCACCTCCTGAACCAAGGCCCCCGCACTTACTGCCCTAACACCCCTCATTCTCCTCTCCCTAGGAGGCCTCCCCCCACTTTCCGGCTTCATGCCAAAATGACTTATTCTCCAAGAATTAACTAAACAAGACCTAGCCCTGGTCGCCACTTTAGCTGCACTCACCGCCCTACTCAGCCTCTATTTTTATTTACGCTTATCGTATGCCATGGCCTTGACAATGTTCCCCAACAACCTTACAGGCACAACCCCCTGACGCCTGCAATCTTCCCAAATTACCCTCCCACTTGCCCTTTCAACCACGGCTACCCTCATACTTCTACCACTCACCCCAACCATCGTAGCCCTCTTAGCCTCTTAAGAGACTTAGGATAGTATAAGACCAAGGGCCTTCAAAGCCCTCAGCGGGAGTGAAAATCTCCCAGTCCCTGTTAAGACTTGCGGGACATTAACCCACATCTCCTGTATGCAAAACAGACACTTTAATTAAGCTAAAGCCTTATACTAGACGGGCAGGCCTCGATCCTACATACTCTTAGTTAACAGCTAAGCGCTCAAACCAGCGAGCATCCGTCTACCCTTTCCCCCGCCTAGCTAGGAGCTAAAAGGCGGGGGAAAGCCCCGGCAAACGCTAGTCTGCTTCTTCGGATTTGCAATCCGATATGTTATACACCTCAGGGCTTGGTAAGAAGAGGACTTCAACCTCTGTCTATGGGGCTACAATCCACCGCTTAAGACTCAGCCATCTTACCTATGGCAATCACCCGTTGATTCTTTTCCACTAACCACAAAGATATTGGCACCCTCTACCTAATTTTCGGTGCATGAGCCGGAATGGTGGGCACAGCTTTAAGCCTTCTAATCCGAGCAGAACTAAGCCAACCAGGCGCACTCCTTGGAGATGACCAAGTCTATAACGTAATTGTTACAGCACACGCCTTCGTTATAATTTTCTTTATAGTAATGCCCATCATAATCGGAGGGTTCGGGAACTGACTTATCCCCCTAATGATCGGGGCCCCCGACATGGCATTCCCTCGAATGAATAATATGAGCTTCTGACTTCTCCCCCCTTCTTTCCTTCTGCTCCTAACCTCTTCAGGGGTAGAAGCAGGGGCCGGAACAGGCTGAACAGTCTACCCCCCACTCGCGGGCAACCTTGCCCACGCAGGGGCCTCCGTCGACTTAGCCATCTTCTCCCTCCACCTCGCAGGTGTCTCATCAATTCTAGGGGCTATTAACTTTATTACAACAATTATTAATATGAAACCCCCTGCTATCTCCCAGTATCAGACACCCTTATTTGTATGGGCTGTCCTAATTACAGCTGTCCTCCTGCTACTCTCGCTGCCCGTTCTAGCCGCCGGCATCACAATGCTTTTAACAGACCGCAATCTTAATACGACCTTCTTTGACCCGGCGGGGGGAGGAGATCCTATTCTCTACCAACATTTATTCTGATTCTTCGGCCACCCAGAGGTATATATTTTAATTCTCCCGGGGTTCGGCATGGTCTCACATATTGTTGCCTACTACGCTGGTAAAAAAGAGCCATTCGGCTACATGGGAATAGTATGAGCTATAATGGCCATCGGCCTCCTTGGCTTCATCGTCTGAGCCCACCACATGTTTACAGTCGGGATGGACGTAGACACACGGGCCTACTTTACATCTGCTACAATAATTATTGCCATCCCCACGGGCGTAAAAGTCTTTAGCTGGCTTGCAACCCTCCACGGAGGGGCTCTAAAATGAGAGGCCCCCCTCCTCTGGGCCCTCGGCTTTATTTTCCTTTTCACAGTAGGAGGCCTTACAGGAATTGTACTAGCCAACTCCTCCCTAGACATCGTTCTTCATGATACATACTATGTAGTTGCCCACTTCCACTACGTCCTCTCAATAGGGGCAGTATTTGCTATTATGGGCGGCTTTGTTCACTGATTTCCTTTATTTACAGGGTACACCCTCCACAGCACTTGAGCAAAAACTCAATTTGCAATCATGTTTACAGGAGTAAACCTCACGTTCTTCCCCCAACACTTCCTAGGGCTCGCCGGCATGCCCCGTCGCTACTCAGACTACCCAGATGCCTACACCCTGTGAAACACCGTTTCTTCCCTGGGCTCCCTAATTTCACTTGTAGCAGTAATTCTTCTTTTATTTATTATTTGAGAAGCTTTCGCTGCCAAACGTGAAGTATTAGAAGTTCGCCTTACAACCACTAACGTGGAATGACTTCACGGCTGCCCTCCCCCCTACCACACCTTTGAAGAGCCCCCCTTTGTACAAGTCCAACACTAACCCTGCGAGAAAGGGAGGAGTTGAACCCCCGTGAGCTGGTTTCAAGCCAACCACATAACCGTTCTGCCACTTTCTTTATAAGACACTAGTAAAGTACTTACACTGCCTTGTCAAGGCAGTATCGTGGGTTAAACCCCCGCGTGTCTTGCACCACTAATGGCACATCCCGCCCAACTAGGATTTCAAGATGCAACTTCCCCCCTTATGGAAGAACTTCTTCATTTTCATGACCACGCTTTAATAATTGTACTCCTTATTAGCGTACTAGTACTTTACATTATTGTATGCATAATTACCACCAAGCTATCAGACAAACTTATTCTTGACTCCCAAGAAATCGAAATTATCTGAACGGTACTCCCTGCAATCACCCTGATTCTGATCGCCCTCCCGTCTCTTCGTATTCTCTACCTCATAGACGAAATTAATGACCCGCATCTCACAATTAAAGCTATGGGTCATCAGTGATATTGATCATACGAATACACCGATTATGAAGACCTCGGCTTTGACTCCTACATACTCCCGACCCAAGATCTCACCCCTGGTCAATTCCGCCTCTTAGAAGCAGATCATCGAATAGTAATCCCAGTTGAATCCCCCATCCGAGTACTAATTTCCGCTGAAGACGTCCTTCACTCATGGGCCGTCCCGACCCTCGGTATCAAAATAGACGCAGTCCCTGGCCGACTCAATCAAACAGCCTTTATTACAGCCCGCCCAGGAGTATACTATGGGCAATGCTCTGAAATCTGTGGCGCCAACCACAGCTTCATACCCATCGTAGTTGAAGCAGTTCCCCTAAACCACTTCGAGGCCTGAACCACCCTAATACTTGAAGAAACCTCGCTAAGAAGCTAAATAGGGCTTAAGCGTTAGCCTTTTAAGCTAAAGAATGGTGGCCCCCAACCACCCTTAGCGACATGCCTCAACTAAACCCATCCCCCTGGCTTGCCATCATAGTCTTCACATGATTAGTGTTCCTAATTATTATTCCACCCAAAATTATAGCCCACATTTTCCCAAATGAGCCCACCCCCCAAAGCACAGAAAAATCCAAAACAGAGACCTGAAACTGACCATGACTGTAAGCCTCTTCGACCAATTTATATCCCCCACCTACCTAGGAGTCCCCCTATTAGCCCTCGCCCTCACCCTGCCTTGAATTCTCTACCCTTCTCCCTCCACCCGATGACTTAACAACCGTCTAATCAGCCTTCAAGGCTGATTTATTAATCGATTTACCCAACAAATCTTAATGCCCTTAAGCCTGGGCGGACACAAATGAGCCCTAATTTTAACCTCCTTAATAATTTTCCTTATTACCCTTAATATCCTAGGCCTCCTTCCCTACACTTTCACCCCCACCACACAACTGTCCCTCAACCTAGGCCTTGCAGTCCCCCTCTGACTAGCCACAGTTCTTATAGGCCTACGCAACCAGCCAACAATTGCCCTCGGACATCTCCTGCCAGAAGGTACACCCACACCCCTTATTCCAGTCCTGATTATCATCGAGACAATCAGCCTCTTCATTCGTCCCCTGGCCCTGGGGGTTCGATTAACCGCTAATCTTACAGCTGGCCACCTCCTAATGCAACTCACCTCCACAGCCGCCTTCGTCCTCCTATCAATGATGCCCACCGTGGCCATTCTCACAACAATCCTCCTGCTTATACTAACCCTCCTAGAAGTTGCCGTAGCTATAATTCAAGCCTACGTATTTGTGCTGCTTCTAAGCCTCTATCTACAAGAAAACGTCTAATGGCCCACCAAGCGCACGCATATCACATAGTAGACCCGAGCCCCTGGCCCCTAACAGGGGCCGTCGCCGCCCTCCTCTTAACATCAGGCCTTGCAATCTGATTTCACTTCAACTCCATCATCCTTCTGTCCCTAGGCCTCACCCTCCTTCTATTGACAATGTACCAGTGATGACGAGACATCATCCGAGAGGGGACATTTCAAGGGCACCACACACCGCCTGTCCAAAAAGGCCTTCGATTCGGCATAATCCTTTTCATCGCGTCAGAAGTCTTCTTTTTCTTAGGATTTTTCTGAGCTTTCTACCACTCAAGCCTCGCCCCCACACCTGAACTAGGCGGTTGCTGACCGCCCACTGGCATCACCCCCCTCGACCCATTTGAAGTGCCCCTGCTCAACACTGCCGTTCTTCTCGCCTCTGGTGTAACAGTTACCTGAGCACACCACAGCATTATAGAGGGCGAACGTAAACAAGCCATTCAATCCTTGACGCTCACTATTATCCTCGGATTTTATTTTACCTTCCTCCAAGGAATAGAATACTATGAAGCCCCCTTTACCATTGCAGACGGAGTTTATGGCTCCACATTCTTTGTAGCCACAGGCTTCCACGGGCTCCACGTTATTATTGGCTCTACATTTCTAGCTGTCTGCCTGTTACGTCAAGTTCAATACCACTTTACGTCAGAGCACCACTTCGGATTCGAAGCAGCTGCCTGATACTGACATTTCGTAGACGTCGTGTGACTATTCCTCTACATCTCCATCTACTGATGAGGCTCATAATCTTTCTAGTACTAAGTTAGTATTAGTGACTTCCAATCACCAGGTCTTGGTTAAAATCCAAGGAAAGATAATGAATTTAATTACAGTCATTATTATTATTACAACCCTGCTCTCAGCTATCCTGGCCATTGTCTCATTCTGACTGCCTCAAATAACCCCTGACCATGAAAAACTCTCCCCCTATGAGTGCGGCTTTGACCCTCTTGGCACTGCCCGGCTGCCTTTCTCTCTTCGATTTTTTCTCGTCGCCATTCTATTTTTATTATTTGACCTAGAAATCGCCCTTCTCCTTCCCCTCCCCTGAGGGGACCAATTAGCCTCCCCCCTCCTAACCTTCCTTTGAGCCACAGCTGTTCTAGTTCTCCTCACCCTAGGCCTGATCTATGAATGACTGCAAGGAGGCCTAGAATGGGCCGAATAGGTAATTAGTTTAAGAAAAACATTTGATTTCGGCTCAAAAGCTTGTGGTTAAAGTCCGCACTCACCTAATGACCCCCGTTCACTTTGCTTTTTCCTCAGCCTTCATTCTAGGACTTACCGGCCTAGCATTCCATCGAACCCACCTCCTCTCGGCACTATTATGCCTAGAGGGTATGATGCTTTCTCTGTTCATTGCCCTTTCTCTATGAACCCTTCAACTAGACTCTACTAACTTCTCAGCCTCCCCCATGCTTCTCCTAGCATTTTCAGCCTGTGAAGCAAGTGCAGGCCTCGCACTTCTAGTTGCTACCGCCCGAACACACGGCACTGACCGCTTACAAAGCCTAAACCTCCTACAATGCTAAAAATCCTCATTCCCACGCTTATGCTTGTCCCAACAACCTGGCTAGTCCCCTCTAAATGATTATGGCCCACAACACTCCTGCACAGCCTGATTATTGCGCTCGTCAGTCTTACCTGGCTAAAAAACCTGTCAGAAACAGGCTGAGCCTTTCTAAACCCCTACATAGCAACAGACCCCCTTTCAACCCCCCTCCTAGTCCTTACCTGCTGGCTTCTCCCCCTTATAATTCTCGCAAGCCAAAACCACACAAGCCAAGAACCCATCAACCGCCAGCGAATGTACATTACCCTCCTGACATCCCTGCAAATTTTCCTTATCCTGGCTTTTAGCGCCACCGAAGTAATCATATTTTACGTAATGTTTGAAGCCACCCTTATTCCCACCCTATTCCTCATCACCCGCTGAGGGAACCAAGCAGAACGACTTAACGCAGGCACCTACTTCCTATTCTATACCCTGGCCGGCTCGCTCCCCCTACTTGTCGCCCTTCTCCTCCTCCAAAACAGTACAGGAACCCTCTCCCTCCTCACCCTACAGTTTTCAAACCCCGCCCCCCTTACCACCTTCGCAGATAAACTCTGATGAGCAGGCTGCCTACTAGCATTTTTAGTGAAAATACCACTTTACGGGGTCCACCTCTGATTACCCAAAGCCCATGTTGAAGCCCCAATCGCAGGCTCCATAGTCCTTGCCGCCGTCCTTCTAAAACTTGGGGGCTACGGCATGATGCGGATCCTCCCCATACTAGAGCCCCTTACTAAAGAGCTAAGCTACCCCTTCATTATCTTTGCACTTTGAGGGGTTATCATAACTGGCTCAATTTGCTTACGCCAAACGGACCTAAAGTCCCTCATTGCCTACTCGTCCGTGGGCCACATGGGCCTCGTGGTAGGAGGAATCCTCATTCAAACCCCCTGAGGCTTCACAGGGGCCCTTATTCTCATGATCGCACACGGACTCACATCCTCCGCCCTTTTCTGCCTGGCCAACACAAACTACGAACGGACCCACAGCCGGACAATAGTTTTAGCCCGAGGTCTCCAGATAGCACTCCCCCTAATGGCAACCTGATGATTTATCGCCAGCCTCGCTAATCTAGCCCTCCCCCCGCTCCCCAACCTCATAGGGGAGCTAATAATTATTACTTCCCTATTCAACTGATCCTGATGAACCCTCGCCTTAACAGGGGCCGGGACCCTAATCACCGCAGGCTACTCCCTCTACATATTCTTAATAACTCAACGAGGCCCGCTCCCGACACACATTATTGCCCTCGAACCCTCTCACTCCCGAGAACACCTCCTAGTGGCCCTCCACTTGCTCCCCCTACTTTTACTAGTCCTGAAACCAGAACTAGTCTGAGGTTGAACTGCTTGTAGGCATAGTTTAACAAAAACATTAGATTGTGATTCTAAAAATAGGGGTTAAAGCCCCCTTGTCCACCGAGAGAGGCTCGCTAGCAACGAAGACTGCTAATCTTCGCCACCTTGGTTGAACCCCAGGGCTCACTCGATACCGCTTCTAAAGGATAACAGCTCATCCGTTGGTCTTAGGAACCAAAAACTCTTGGTGCAAATCCAAGTAGCAGCTATGCACACTACCTCATTAATAATGACCTCGAGCTTAATCATTATCTTCTCCCTCCTAACATACCCCGTCTTTACAACCCTTAACCCCCACCCCCGAGCCCCAGACTGAGCCCTCTCCCAAGTCAAGACAGCAGTAAAACTAGCCTTCTTCACAAGCCTCCTTCCCCTGTTCCTATTCCTTAATGAAGGGGCAGAAACTATTATTACTAACTGAACCTGAATAAATACCCTGACCTTTGATATTAATATTAGCTTTAAATTTGACCACTACTCCATTATTTTTACACCTATTGCCCTTTACGTCACCTGATCGATCCTTGAGTTCGCATCCTGATATATGCACTCAGACCCTTACATAAACCGATTCTTTAAATACCTCCTTATTTTCCTAATCGCTATAATTATTCTCGTCACAGCAAACAATATGTTCCAAATTTTTATCGGCTGAGAAGGAGTCGGAATCATATCTTTCCTTCTGATCGGCTGATGATACGGCCGAGCAGATGCAAATACCGCAGCCCTCCAAGCCGTCCTCTATAATCGAGTCGGAGACATCGGCCTGATCTTTGCTATAGCATGGATAGCAACCAACCTTAATTCCTGAGAAATGCAACAAATATTTACAGCAGCTAAAAATCAAGATCTCACCTTCCCCCTCCTAGGGCTCATCATCGCCGCAACTGGTAAATCTGCCCAATTTGGACTTCACCCATGACTTCCCTCTGCCATAGAGGGTCCTACGCCGGTCTCCGCCCTACTGCACTCAAGCACAATGGTTGTTGCAGGTATTTTTCTCCTTGTCCGAATGAGCCCCCTACTAGAGAGCAACCAAACAGCTCTCACCACCTGCCTATGCCTAGGCGCCCTAACCACCCTATTTACCGCCACCTGCGCCCTCACCCAGAATGACATCAAAAAAATTGTTGCCTTCTCCACATCAAGCCAACTAGGCCTGATAATAGTAACCATCGGACTCAACCAACCCCAACTTGCCTTCCTCCACATTTGTACCCACGCCTTCTTCAAAGCAATACTCTTCCTTTGTTCAGGTTCAATCATTCACAGCCTTAGTGACGAACAAGATATCCGAAAAATAGGGGGCATACACCACCTCACCCCCTTTACTTCTTCATGTCTAACCATTGGGAGCCTGGCCCTAACAGGCACCCCCTTTCTAGCAGGCTTCTTCTCAAAAGATGCCATTATTGAAGCACTAAACACATCCCATCTCAACGCCTGAGCCCTCACCCTTACTCTCCTAGCCACCTCTTTCACAGCCGTCTACAGCCTTCGAGTGATCTTCTTCGTATCTATGGGCCACCCCCGATTCAATTCACTCTCCCCGATTAATGAAAATAATCCCGCAGTAATTAACCCCATCAAACGCCTAGCCTGAGGCAGCATTATTGCCGGCCTTTTAATTACCTCTAATATTATGCCCCTAAAAACACCAATCATAACCATGCCGCCCCTCCTCAAACTAGCTGCTCTTGCCGTCACAATTACCGGCCTCCTCCTAGCCCTAGAGCTCGCCTCCCTCACAAATAAACAATTTAAGATTACCCCAAAACTAACCCCCCATCACTTCTCCAACATACTTGGCTTCTTTCCAGCCATCATTCATCGCATCCTCCCTAAACTCAACCTGACTTTAGGCCAAACAATTGCCAGCCAAATAGTCGACTTAACCTGACTAGAAAAGACAGGCCCCAAAGCCCTAGCCTCACTCAACATGCCCCTTATTACAACAACAAGCAATTCCCAACAAGGCATGATTAAGACCTATCTTACATTCTTCCTACTCACCCTGGCCCTCGCCACTCTCGTATTTATCTTTTAAACCGCCCGAAGTGCCCCCCGGCTCAAACCCCGCGTTAACTCAAGCACCACAAATAAGGTTAAAAGCAATACTCAAGCACTAATTACTAACATTCCCCCGCCCCCCGCGTACATTAACGCAACTCCCCCTGAGTCCCCACGTAATGTAGAAAACTCCCCAAACTCATCCACAGGCACCCAAGAAGTCTCGTATCACCCCCCTCAAAATAAGCCTGAAACTAAACCCACCCCTACCAAGTACGCAAAAATATACGCCACAACAGGACGGCTCCCTCAACTTTCTGGGTAGGGCTCAGCAGCAAGAGCTGCCGAGTACGCAAACACCACCAGCATCCCCCCAAGATAAATCAAAAACAAAACTAAAGATAAAAAATGCCCCCCGTGACCCACCAGGACCCCACACCCTAAGCCCGCCACCACAACTAACCCTAAAGCAGCAAAATAAGGCGAAGGATTTGAAGCAACTGCAACCAACCCTAAAACCAGCCCAAATAAAAATAAAGACATAATATAAGTCATAGTTTCTGCCAGGACTCTAACCAGGACTAATGGCTTGAAAAACCACCGTTGTTTTTCAACTACAAAAACCTCTAATGGCAAGCCTACGCAAAACCCACCCACTCCTAAAAATCGCAAACGACGCACTAGTAGACCTCCCCGCCCCCTCAAACATCTCCGCCTGATGAAACTTTGGCTCCCTCCTTGCCCTTTGTTTAGGCGCCCAAATTGTTACAGGACTCTTCCTTGCTATGCACTATACATCTGATATTTCCATGGCCTTCTCATCCGTCGCACACATTTGCCGAGACGTCAACTACGGATGACTCATTCGGAACCTCCATGCTAACGGAGCATCTTTCTTCTTCATCTGCCTCTACCTCCACATCGGCCGAGGCCTTTACTATGGCTCCTACCTTTACAAAGAGACCTGAAACATCGGAGTTGTACTCTTTCTTTTAGTAATAATAACTGCCTTTGTCGGCTACGTCCTCCCCTGAGGCCAAATGTCATTCTGAGGGGCCACTGTCATCACAAACCTTCTATCTGCCGTCCCCTATGTGGGCAACACCCTCGTACAATGAATCTGAGGCGGATTTTCAGTAGACAATGCCACCCTCACCCGTTTCTTTGCCTTCCACTTCCTCCTGCCCTTTATTGTTGCCGCCGCAACCCTCCTCCATCTACTTTTCCTACATGAAACAGGCTCAAACAACCCGCTTGGGCTCAACTCAGACGCAGACAAAATTCCATTCCACCCCTACTTCACCTACAAGGACATACTAGGCTTTGCAATCCTTATTATCTGTCTTGCCGCCCTAGCCCTCTTTTCCCCCAATCTTCTAGGCGATCCTGACAACTTCACCCCCGCCAACCCACTTGTCACCCCCCCACACATTAAGCCAGAATGATATTTCCTATTCGCCTACGCCATTCTCCGCTCAATTCCTAACAAGCTAGGGGGGGTTTTAGCCCTCCTAGCTTCCATCCTCGTTCTCATGGTGGTCCCGTTCCTTCACACATCAAAACAACGGGGGCTGACATTCCGGCCTTTTACCCAGTTTCTCTTCTGAACCCTCATTGCAAATGTCTTCATCTTAACCTGAATTGGAGGCATGCCTGTAGAACACCCCTTCATCATCATTGGTCAAGTCGCATCCGTATTATACTTCTCCCTATTCCTAATCTTCTTCCCACTAGCAGGTTGATTAGAAAACAAAGTTCTTGAATGACATTGCACTAGTAGCTCAGTCTCAGAGCGCCGGTCTTGTAAACCGGACGTCGGGGGTTAAAATCCCCCCTACTGCTCAGTCAAAGAGGGGGGATTTTAACCCTCACCACTAACTCCCAAAGCTAGTATTCTAAACTAAACTACTCTTTGCAACATATGCATATATGTATATACACCATACAATTATATTAACCATATCAATAGTATTTAAGTACATACATGTTTAATAAACATTTCTTGGTTTACCCCATTCATACATCACCATTATAAAGATGAAATACATAAAGCATTAACTGAAAACACCAACAACCAGCTAAGCAAAACTGGCGAAATTTATAATATCTAGCAGCTCAGTCCATAAGTCTAGATATACCATGCACTCAACATCCTATAATTCTTCAAAATTTTAATGTAGTAAGAACCGACCATCAGTTGATTTCTTAATGCATCCGACTATTGAAGGTGAGGGACAAAAATCGTGGGGGTTTCACACAGTGAACTATTCCTGGCATTTGGTTCCTACTTCAGGGCCATTAATTGGTATCATTCCTCACACTTTCATCGACGCTTACATAAGTTAATGGTGGTAATACATAAGCGGGAGCATCCCCCATGCCGAGCGTTCTTTCTAGAGGGTCACTGGTATTTTTTTCTCTTTTTCTTTTCACCTTGCATTTCACAGTGTAAGTTTGGATAAACGTGATGGTGGAACATCTCTTGTGCTTAGTAAAATAATGGTGAGTGGTGAAAAGATATTACTCAAGAATAACATATTAGGATATCAAGTGCATAACATATGATTTACTACCTGGAAGATACCTAAGATGCCCCTGGGTTTCTGCGCGTAAACCCCCCCTACCCCCCCAAAACTCCTGGGATCACTAACACTCCTGAAAACCCCCCGTAAACAGGAAGACCCCTAGCAGTAAATTTTTAACTCAAAATGTGTGTATTTACATTATTATAAATAATACGCGT